CTCCAATACATCGCGCACAACTATACTATCATATATCATATATAATATGATAAAATGATAGATTATGTATGCTTAATTTTAGTCAATCTAAAACGACTCCCTCGTTACTGCTCAAAGGAGAAGTAATAGGTAGGGATGACAGGATTTGAACCCGTGACATTTTGTACCCAAAACAAACGCGCTACCAAGCTGCGCTACATCCCTTTCAATTGGCCTACAATGTCATTGTAGAGAATCCCTGTCTTGTTTTCCACACCCTTATTTCATCTATTGAAATACAAAACGGATCTTTCCATTTCCTCTTTTTGGTCTCATATCATATAACAACCATATAATGAATAATAAATGAATCTTTTTAGCGGTAATTCTCAGGCGGAAAGGGACCTATTTTGTTTTGCTGTTTTAAGAAAGGGAAAATCTTATCTATCGAATCATTGTACATTTCAATTTTAATTTTGAATTAGGAATTCCGGGTACAAATAGACAAATACAAGTGGTCTTTAACCACACATACATGCGATTATATATGTATTACCATAATGTAATACGATAAAGAAGGAGGATTTAAAATGCGAGATCTAAAAACATATCTTTCCGTAGCACCGGTACTAAGTACTCTCTGGTTCGGTTCTTTAGCCGGTTTATTGATAGAGATCAATCGTTTCTTCCCGGATGCGTTAACATTCCCTTTTTTTTAATTCTAGTTATTGCCGCGGGACGGGGCGAAAAAGATTAGATCGAGATACAATCAAATATCTGTGACTACTCTCTCGCCCCCCCTTTTTTTTTTTAGTTTTTTTTTAGAATTAGATAAGAATTAGATAAAATAAATAAGGAAGGTAGAACGAAAAAAGTGTATTCAACCTCACCGAAACTCGGGTTCAAGCTCCAATTAAATTACTAGTAGAGTGAAAAGAGAAATGTGGCTGGAACAACAGTATCCTACAAGATACTTAAAGAAAATACCGTACGGTGGTTTGATTCTAAATAGAGTTCGAAATCGTTGTATTACTTATTCTTATTATTTAATATTACTATAAATCTATATTGATTTACTATATTGATTGCAACAAAATCTTTCAGGATTTGGTTTTGAGTTAGCAACTTTTATTTCTTTTTTTTTTCATTCCTTTCTTCTTCGCTTTTGATCGGAAAATAGAAAAGTTGGGTGAATTAAAAACTCAAAGGAGGTTCATGGCCAAGAGTAAAGATGTCCGAGTAACGATTATTTTGGAATGTACCAGTTGTGTTCGAAACGGCGTTAATAAGGAATCAACGGGTATTTCCAGGTATATTACTCAAAAAAATCGACACAATACGCCCAGTCGATTGGAATTGAAGAAATTCTGTCCCTATTGTTACAAACATACAATTCACGGGGAGATAAAGAAATAAATCGAATCAAGTGCTCATATGTCACCACTTCCCGAGAATATGAAAATATGACATTAGGTATATAATATATTAAGTATATATATAATTAGTTATATATAACGCATATATATAACGCATATTTTCTTTATATATTATTATATTATTTATTATTATATTATTATTTATATATTATTATATTATTAATATATTATTAATAATAAAATAAACAATAATAAAATAAAAAAACCAAATCCTATTTATTATATTAATTCTATAATTTGAATTTTCAAAATAGGATTTTAGAAATAGAGTATAGGGATAGGATTCTTTTTATAAATAAGGAATAAAGAAATCATGGATAAATCCAAGCGACTCTTTCTTAAATCCAAGCGATCTTTTCGTAGGCGTTTGCCCCCGATCCAATCGGGGGATCGAATTGATTATAGAAACATGAGTTTAATTAGTCAATTTATTAGTGAACAAGGAAAAATATTATCTAGGCGAGTGAATAGATTGACCTTAAAACAACAACGATTAATTACTATTGCTATAAAACAAGCTCGTATTTTATCTTCGTTACCCTTTCTTAATAATGAGAAACAGTTTGAAAGAAGCGAGTCGACCACTAGAACTACTGCTCTTAGAACCAGAAATAAATAGGCTTACCCCTTCAAAAGAATCGAATCAGGTTGTGGAATAAAAAAAATATTTTTTTTATTGAGCGTCTTCGCTCATCTTGTTTTGATGACCTTATCAGAATCAGAATTTTTTATCATATTAATTTCTATTCTACCTTCCCCGAGTTCATTCTCGAGGGAACCCCATTTCATTTAAAGCATTTCGTTGGATTCCTTCCGATCTCCTTATTTTCTAATCTCGTTGGAAATCATATAAAGACAATTCCTATTTGAGATAGCTATTTGTGCAAGTATTTTACGATTCAGAAGCAACTGTTTCTTGTACAGATTGTGTACTAATCTACTATAACTATAGGATACACCCACTCCACGAATTACTGCATTTATTCGAGTGATCCACAAACGACGAAAATCCCTTTTTTTCCTATTTCTATCCCGATGAGCCGAAACCAAAGCTCTTATTCTTTGTTGAGTAATAGTTCGAGTAAGTCTTGAATGAGCCCCTCGAAAGCTTGATGCAAATAAACTAATTTTTTTTCGACGTCTACGAGCTATATATCCCCGTTTAATTCTGGTCATTGAATAAAAGAAATTTTGATGAATAACTAATTCTTTCTTTCAGTTATTCTTTTATAGTCTATTAATAACAAAACGGATTCTTCCAATGTATAAAATAAAAATTCCAATGGCTTTTGCTACTCTAACCGTCCCGACCACGATTTTTCCTTTTTTCTAGGCATTTAATTTCGCCTTGAAATAAGAAATTGTATTGATACCTAGTATCAAAAAAGCATATTAACTAAAATAAAGGAGTAAATAGAAATGGATAAATAAATAGTGGGTTCCATCGTTTCTATGGTTACTTCTTAAACGGTGAGGTCCTCTCTATACACCGGAGCTCATTCTTTCATTTAATTGGTAACTTGTACAGTTCACACTCTTCGGCTCTACTCATAAACTTTCCAGTAATAGATCTTTCACAACGAGATCTATCTTATACAGTAACGGTATGTAAGGATGAGGATTAATTGGGTAGCTGACCCTGTTAGTCCGTTCTTTGCAAGAGTCGAAGCATAATCTTTTTGCTTTTTAAATAGGATTTTCCCCGCTTAATGGATAAGCATTTGCTACCAATGGGGAATTTTTTCTCATCTTAAATTCCAAGATTGGATTTGCGCCAATGGAAACCATAAATTTCATACACAATAGAAGGATATGGTAGATCTATCTTTTTTAGATAGTGAACGGACGAACCCCATTCTATTCACTGGTAAGGATCGTTGATACTGAAAAAGTTGTTTCTTTTTTCTCAGCCCATGATCTGAACAAGTCGCACATACACCCTAGTACATGTTCCTCGGCGCTGAGGACATCCCCCAAGAGCAGGGGATTTCGTGACATTTCTAATTGGCTGTCTTGCATTTCTAATAAGTTGTTTAATAGTTGGCATACTGAATCATATACATAATAGACTGGTTTAGATCGATCCTAACCAGATGATTCTGAATTACTTCTTTTTCTATTTAATAGATTAATAAAATATTAACCCCTTAGGCTTAAGTTAAGAAGGAAAGGAAGAAGAGGGATTAAATCAATCTTAATTAAATTGTGGATTGGTGTTAAATCGTTGCTATTGCTATTTGTTATTTAACTTATTTAACCGCTACAAGATCCACAATTCCATGAGCTTGGGCTTCTGTTGCTGACATAAAAACATCTCTTTCCATGTCTTCGGATACAACCCATAGGGGTTTGCCCGTTCTTTGTACATAAACCCTTGTGAGGCTTTCGCGAAGTTTCAGTAGTTCTTCCGCTTCCAGGATAAATTCTCCTGTTTGTGCCTCATAAAAAGAACTAGCAGGTTGATGGATCATTACCCTGATGATATAACATAATAAAAGGTTCTTCTAACTCACATAATGAGGCGAGAAGAATAGCTAAAAATAGCTAAAGAATAATAAGAAAAAAAAGATAGAATTGAACAACCGTACAGGCATTTTTTGTGCATTGCATACGGCTTTACAATGGAATTCTCTTTTTTCTTTCATCGAAAAAAGAAAAAGAGAAAATATAGAGAGCGTCTATTAGACCCAGATCACTAAATAATCCAATTACCACCCTTCTTTTTTTTTCGGAAAAGTTCAAAAATACTATGATGGCTCCGTTGCTTTATATATTTATTTCGTCTGTGATTCAGCAATCCCAAAGTTTCTTTTTTTTTTCAAAAAAAAAGAAAGAAAAAAATAGTCTTTTTTTTTCGTACTCTTTTATAACATAAATATTGTTATAAATATTGTTAATAGCCTCTGGTGTGAAAAGAAAAAAAGTTTGTGACGCTGAGATGGGCCCACGACAGTTAAGATAAAATTGGAAATGCCCTTTCTCTCATACTACTCTTTCGATACATAATCTAATGTTTTGAAAAAAAAATAAATAAAAAAAATTTCATATCGAATTCGAAGTGCCATGCTATTATTACTTACTAATTCATATTTCATATGGCGAAGGCATAGTCTTCTTTTTTCTTTCCATCAAATAAAAAAAACTCATTGGCGCCGAGCGTGAGGGAATGCTAGACGTTTGGTAATTTCTCCTCCGGCCAGGAGAAAAGATCCCATTGAAGCAGCCAATCCCATGCATATTGTATGCACATCCGGTTGCACAAATTGCATAGTATCATAAATAGCTACTCCGGGTATTACCCATCCGCCAGGAGAGTTTATAAACAAATACAGATCTTTGGTATCATTCTCTATACTGAGATATACCATAAGACCAATAAGTTGATTCGAGATCTCGCTATCAACCTCTTGGCCTAAAAAAAGTAATCTTTCTCGATAAAGTCGGTTGATTAGGATAAAATTGTATCCCTTAGTAGCCGTACAGGCACCTTTTGATGCATACGGTTCAACAAAAATTGCGAAAAAAAAATCAATGTGTAGATTCCAGCCATCCTTCGTTTTTTCTAGTGTGCCTTTTCTAACTTCTAATTTCTAACGAAGGGGCTTTTTCTTACATTTTTAAAATAAAATGAAATTTAAAATGAAATTAAAGAAAGATAAGTTTTGGCCCGTTTTCCTATAATCTAGAATATAGAAAAAATTAGCTAAACTTATCGCACAAACTTTTCATTGATCTATTTTTTTCATTGGGATTCAATCCAAATCACGATGTCATTTTCTTGTTCCTGAATGGGTTTCATCAATTTTTTATTCAATTTTTTTAGGTTTATGCTCTACTCCGAGTAAAGATCCGCCCGATTTTTATTTGCGCATATAGGACAAATGACCCAATACCACATCTTTTTGCTATGATTTCATTTCCTTTTTATTTTAATTTAATTCCTTTTTCTTTCATGTTTTCCGCCAAATATTCAACGTATTTCTCATATTATTCGATTGATTAATAGTTTGAAATCGTTCTTATTTCTATTTCGAATTTGTAAATAAAAAAGATTTATGATTATGATATAGGTGGTAATCATAAATGTATTACCAATTGGGTTTTTTCTAAACGGAGCCTGGATGCTTCATTTTTTCGGTCCAACCAAGCCAACCATAAATCATTCTAATTGAAAATATTAATCTGTATACCCCCCCAAAAAAATGAAATGGATCTCTAATTGCACTTCATTACACTTCACGCTACAAATTTTTGATAATTCAATCAATCTTTTTTGGGCGAAACAGAGGATATCTCGATCGGGCGAGAGAACGGGGGAATCCCATATGACCCAATATATTTGACAAGTCGCACTATACGTCAACCCAAACTGCATCTTCCTCTCCCGGATTTCGAAAAGGAACTTTTGGAACACCAATAGGCATTAAAGGAAAGAAAAAGAATTAAATACTATATTTCACTTTGATCTGGAAGCGTAATAATGGTCTTAATAATATTGGCCTCATATTTTATACATAGATAGAATAAGGCCATAAAATAAAGAAAGACAGAATGAATGAAAGAGAATTCTTACCAATAGGTCCTTTGAATGATGAACAAATAGGGATGCGTTCATTCATAAAAAATAGGATCAACCCCCATTGCGTATTGATACTTATCGGGTATAGAATAGATCTGCTTCTCTTTTTTCTTCTGAGCCGAATTCTTCCCTTAATTACTAATGGAATAGAACAAATATTAATCCTTTCTCCGAAAGAATCCACCGAAAAGGGGAGGTATTCCAATGCAATAAAGTTACATAGTGTCTATTTTTCGTTGATAAAGGGGTATTTCCATGGGTTTGCCTTGGTATCGTGTTCATACTGTCGTATTGAATGATCCCGGTCGCTTGCTTTCTGTTCATATAATGCATACGGCTCTGGTTGCTGGTTGGGCCGGTTCAATGGCTCTATATGAATTAGCCGTTTTTGATCCCTCCGATCCCGTTCTTGATCCAATGTGGAGACAAGGTATGTTTGTTATACCCTTCATGACTCGTTTAGGAATAACCAATTCATGGGGCGGTTGGAGTATTACAGGGGGGACTATAACAAATCCCGGTATTTGGAGTTACGAAGGTGTGGCCGGAGCACATATTGTGTTTTCTGGCTTGTGCTTCTTGGCAGCTATCTGGCATTGGGTATATTGGGATCTAGAAATTTTTTGTGATGAGCGCACAGGAAAACCTTCTTTGGATTTGCCCAAGATTTTTGGAATTCATTTATTTCTCTCAGGAGTGGCTTGCTTTGGCTTTGGCGCATTTCATGTAACAGGATTGTATGGTCCTGGAATATGGGTGTCGGACCCTTATGGACTAACTGGCAAGGTACAACCTGTAAATCCGGCGTGGGGCGTGGAAGGTTTTGATCCTTTTGTCCCGGGAGGAATAGCCTCTCATCATATTGCAGCAGGGACATTGGGCATATTAGCGGGCTTATTCCATCTTAGTGTCCGCCCGCCCCAACGTTTATACAAAGGATTACGTATGGGAAATATTGAAACCGTCCTTTCCAGTAGTATAGCTGCTGTCTTTTTTGCAGCTTTTGTTGTTGCCGGAACTATGTGGTATGGTTCAGCAACTACCCCCATCGAATTATTTGGTCCTACTCGTTATCAATGGGATCAAGGATACTTCCAGCAAGAAATATATCGAAGGGTTAGTGCTGGGTTAGCCGAAAATCAAAGTTTATCAGAAGCTTGGTCTAAAATTCCTGAAAAATTAGCTTTTTATGATTACATTGGCAATAATCCGGCAAAAGGAGGATTATTCAGAGCGGGTTCAATGGACAACGGGGATGGAATAGCCGTTGGGTGGTTAGGTCACCCTATCTTTAGAGATAAAGACGGGCGTGAACTTTTTGTACGTCGTATGCCTACTTTTTTTGAAACATTTCCGGTTGTTTTGGTAGACGGAGACGGAATTGTTAGAGCGGATGTCCCTTTTAGAAGGGCAGAATCAAAGTATAGTGTCGAACAAGTAGGTGTAACTGTTGAGTTCTATGGCGGCGAACTCAATGGAGTGAGTTATAGTGATCCTGCTACTGTG